CCTTCCTAGGAGGGAACAAATATTTATCTTTTCGATGAGAGTTTGTACACAACATGGGAGAAACCTATCTTCTATTTATAATAATTGAAGAAAAGGTTCTATCATATCATATATAGTGAATTGATACTCCCGATTCCCACAAAATCATTTCTTTCGTTCAATAGTTACTCGTTATTAGTTAATAATCCTAGTGATTGGATCTATATGCGTATTCCGATAGGAAATGAAATAGTAAAATGATTTTTCGTCGAATGACTATTCATTTATTGTATTTTCAAATAGGGGGCAGGAAGGATCTATGGGAAAATGGTGGTTCAATTCAATGTTGTCTAACGAGGAGTTAGAACACAGGTGTGGGCTAGGTAAATCAATGGACAGTCTTGGTCGTCCTGTTGGAAATACCAGTGGAAGTGAAGATCCCATTCTAAATGATACGAATAAAAACAATCATAATCATGGTTGGCGCGAAAGTAATAGTTGCAGTAATGTTGATAATTTTTTCGGTGTCAGGGACATTTGGAGTTTCATCTCTGATGACACTTTTTTAGTTAGGGATAGTAATGGTAACAGTTATTCCGTATATTTTGATATTGAAAATCGGGTTTTTGAGATTGACAATGATAGTTCTTTTCTGAGTGAACTAGAAACTGCTTTTTCTAGTTATCTGAATAGCGGGTCTAAGAGTGACAATCGCTACTATGATCATTATATGTATGATACTACGTATAGTTGGAATAATCACATTAATAGTTGCATTGATAGTTATCTTCGTTCTGAAATCAGTATTGATAAGTACATTTCGAGTGGTAGCGACAATCACATTTACAGTTATATTTATAGTTACATTTGTAGTGGTGAAAGTGTAAGTGATAGTGACAGGGGGAGTTCTAGTATAAGAACTGGCGGTAATGGCAGTGATTTCAATATAAGAGGAAGATCTAATGATTTCGATGGAAATAAAAAATACAGACATTTATGGGTTCAATGCGAAAATTGTTATGGATTAAATTATAAGAAATTTTTTAGGTCAAAAATGAATATTTGTGAACAATGTGGATATCATTTGAAAATGGGTAGTTCAGATAGAATCGAACTTTCGGTTGATTCGGGCACTTGGGATCCTATGGACGAAGACATGGTCTCTATTGACCCCATTGAATTTCACTCGGAAGAGGAACCTTATAGAGATCGTATCAATTCGTATCAAAGAAAGACAGGTTTAACTGAGGCTGTTCAAACAGGCATAGGTCAACTAAATGGGATTCCCATAGCCATTGGGGTTATGGATTTTCAGTTCATGGGGGGTAGTATGGGATCCGTAGTAGGCGAGAAAATCACCCGGTTGATCGAATATGCTGCTAATAGATCTCTACCTGTTATTATGGTGTGTGCTTCTGGAGGAGCACGCATGCAAGAAGGAAGTTTGAGTTTGATGCAAATGGCTAAAATATCTTCCGCTTTATATGATTATCAATTCAATAAAAAGTTATTCTATGTATCAATCCTTACATCTCCTACAACCGGCGGAGTAACGGCCAGTTTTGGTATGTTGGGAGATATTATTATTGCTGAACCCAATGCCTACATTGCATTTGCGGGGAAAAGAGTAATTGAACAAACATTGAATAAGACAGTACCTGACGGTTCACAAGCAGCTGAGTATTTATTCCATAAGGGCTTATTTGATCCAATCGTACCACGTAATCCTTTAAAAGGTGTTCTGAGTGAATTATTTCAGCTACACGGTTTCTTTCCCTTGAATCAAAATTCAAGTAGAGCGCTAGGCTCAGTTATTTGTAGCGAACTTTAGTTCATCGGAATCAAAGTCAAAATAAGAAGAGTGGAGTTTTCTTTGGTAACATAAGTTCTATAGGAAGTTTCGGATAATTACTTTTTTTGATGCAGATTTTTTATCCTACCCCTATTCATGATTAGTAATCAGGAACCCCCTATCAGGAGGAAAAGAGTGAATTCTTCCTTCCGCGGAATGGAATTGGGAAAAAAAAGAAAAAGAATTTCATGTTCCCTTCTTTCATATTAATATATATCATATTAATATATATAGAATAATTCAAATCTATAAGGGAAGTGTTGCATATTTTTATATCTCCCGAGGACCTACACTTTTGACTATGAATTCCTGTTGGATCGGATTCTAACAAATCCTTAGGAAACTCGTAAGAAACTCTTTATTAGAAGATAAGGGCGGTAGAACAAGAATAATAAAGCGGATTATCATCCATCTATTTCTTGTAGAAAGGTGAATAGATACACTTATTTAGCTCTACATTCCTTGCACTTATTATATACTTAATAATACTTATAATAGATATACTTATCATAAGATAAGATATCTTTATAACAGGTACAAATATTAAATCGAGGCACCCATTCTATGACAGATTTCAATTTACCCTCTATTTTTGTGCCTTTAGTGGGCTTAGTGTTTCCAGCAATTGCAATGGCTTCTTTATCTCTTCATGTTCAAAAAAACAAGATTGTTTAGACCTGATAGGACAAAATTTCATCAATTTATTTCAACACTTGGACTTGGATCATAATAGGGATATCCATTTAGTGGAATATGATACGACATGTGGCTCCCTCCGGGCACAAATAAAAAAGTGATTATACATGCGGATACATTATATATGGATAAATGCATGTATATGGGGGGATAGCTGTTTTAAAATGGATCAGAGCGGATATCTGAAATAGAAAGTTAACGTATCTATATTATGTAGATATACATAGTGGTGGTATTATACGAAGGGGATGTTATTATTTTATATCTAACCAATTCGATGAATTACTCCTAATAGTTCGCGTCATAATAGTGCTAGTTGATGAGAGTTACTTCGGGAGCAAAATAAAAAAAAGTAAAATCAAATTCATTTGGCTTATTCTCTTCTCTCAATTCCAATAGGATGCAACTGGATCTAGTATGAACTATCGATCAGAACGTATATGGATAGAACTTATAACGGGGTCTCGAAAAACCAGTAATTTCTGCTGGGCCTGTATCCTTTTTTTAGGTTCACTAGGATTCTTATTGGTTGGAACTTCCAGTTATCTTGGTAGGAATCTGATATCTTTATTCCCGTCTCAGCAAATCATTTTTTTTCCCCAAGGAATCGTGATGTCTTTCTATGGGATCGCAGGTCTGTTCATTAGTTCCTATTTGTGGTGCACAATTTCGTGGAATGTAGGTAGCGGTTATGATCGATTCGATAGAAAAGAAGGAATAGTGTGTATTTTTCGTTGGGGATTTCCTGGAATAAATCGTCGCATCTTCCTTCGATTCCTTATGAGAGAGATTCAATCGATCAGAATGGAAGTTAAAGAGGGTCTTTATCCTCGACGTGTCCTTTATATGGAAATCAGAGGCCAGGGCGCCATTCCCTTGACCCGTACTGACGAAAATTTGACTCCACGAGAAATTGAACAAAAAGCTGCTGAATTGGCCTATTTCTTGCGCGTGCCAATTGAAGTATTTTGAAATGAAGGGAATGAATGCTTTCTCAGCATGAGGGAAGGGACCCAGGAACCCCCGTTTAAATATAACTGAAGCTTCTTCGGAACGTTCATTCGAGCAAAACAAAACATGTTAGATTCTATTTCCCCCGTTCCGTTGGTAATCCTTCTGTGGCCCATAGAATAAAGCAGGCGGACGTATACGGAACAACCATAATAAGAAGCAATTTTGATCGACCAAAACTCCTTTTTCTGCATATAGAACTCAATTCTACTAGTAACAAGTCTAATAAGTATGTATTCATCACACATATCAGAGCATTTCGGAATACATAATTTCTCTTTTTAGGGCCAATACTTTGGATTAATACATTAGATACAGATGTATCATATCTCGTTAATTATCTTTCTTTTGTCAATCGATGTTTCTTTTTTGATCCTTTCTTTAGCTCCTGGATAACCAAACGTTTAGATCTCTCATAACTATCCAATTTCTCTCTCGTTTTGTCACCTATTTCGGATTTCATCATTAATATTTTTCAGAAATATCCCCTCAATTATTCCCGGGTCGTGGGTAGCCAGTGAAAATTTCGAAAAAATAATTGAGGGGAGTTCTTTCGTCTCGAAATCAAAATAATATTCATTATTTCAAGCGGTTCTTTTGGGCATTCATCGAAAGAACAAATGAAGATAGAATTGGTTCGAATTTGACCAACTGAGATATCTGGGAAAAGTATTTGATTATTTCTTCATTCGAAACGGGCCCTTATTCTATTTCTATTTCTATATTCTTTCTAGATCCAAGGACTAAACAATTCAAAAAAAAAAGGAATAGATCCATAGGTTCCATACCTTGTTATAGAACTCATGCTTCATAGAAATATCGGATCAGATAGAGTCGGCGAATGAAGCGGGTTCATTAACAATTCACAGATGAAAAGTGTCAAAAAAGAAAGCATTGACTCCCCTCCCGTATCTTGCATCTATAGTCTTTTTGCCCTGGTGGATCTCTCTCTCATTTAATAAAAGTCTGGAACCTTGGGTTACTAATTGGTGGAATACCGGACAATCCGAAACTTTTTTGAATGATATTCAAGAAAAGAACGTTCTAGAAAGATTCGTAGAATTAGAACAACTATTCCTGTTGGATGAAATGATAAAAGAGTACCCGGAGACACAGATACAAAAGCTTCGTATAGGAATCCACAAAGAGACGATGCAATTGGTCAAAATGCACAACGAAGATCATATCCATATCATTTTGGATTTCTCGACAAATATAATCTGTTTTGCTATTCTAAGTGGTTATTCTATTCTGGGTAATGAAGAACTTGTCATTCTGAATTCTTGGGTTCAGGAATTCCTCTATAACTTAAGCGACACAATAAAGGCTTTTTCTATTCTTTTATTAACTGATTTATGTATCGGATTCCACTCACCCCGGGGGTGGGAACTAATGATTGGTTCGGTCTACAAAGAGTTTGGATTTGCTCATAACGATCAAATTATATCTGGTCTTGTTTCCACTTTTCCAGTCATTCTAGATACAATTTTGAAATATTGGATCTTCCATTATTTAAATCGTGTATCTCCTTCACTTGTAGTGATTTATCATTCAATGAATGAATGAAGAACTCATTTGATCTGCTGATATCAATCAAATCATGATGCTACTTCGTACATAAACAAACCGTTTTGAAGCTTACTCACTCTTTATACTTCTACCCGCCCAGGGGGTTCCTACTATACTTCAGTACAATTATTCCAGTACAATGGCAGAATCATGGATAGGGAACTATGCTAGCTACCTACCTAATTTATTGTAGAAATTTCCGGGATCAATTATTGGACCATGCAAAATAGAAATACCTTTTCCTGGGTAAAGAAAGAGATGACTCGATTCATTTCCGTATTGATCATGATATATGTAATAACTCGGACATCTATTTCAAATGCATATCCTATTTTTGCGCAGCAGGGTTATGAAAATCCACGAGAAGCAACCGGGCGTATTGTATGTGCCAATTGCCATTTAGCTAATAAGCCCGTGGATATTGAGGTTCCGCAAGCTGTGCTTCCTGATACTGTATTTGAAGCAGTTGTTAGAATCCCTTATGATATGCAACTGAAACAAGTTCTTGCTAATGGTAAAAAGGGGGCTTTGAATGTGGGGGCTGTCCTTATTTTACCCGAGGGATTCGAATTAGCTCCCCCCGATCGTATTTCTCCCGAGCTGAAAGAAAAGATGGGCAATCTGTCTTTTCAGAGCTATCGCCCCACTAAAAGAAATATTCTTGTAGTGGGTCCTGTTCCTGGTCAGAAATATAGTGAAATCGTCTTTCCCATTCTTTCTCCGGACCCTTCTACTAAGAAAGAGGTTCACTTCTTAAAATATCCCATATACGTAGGCGGGAACAGGGGAAGGGGTCAGATTTATCCCGACGGGAGCAAGAGTAACAATACAGTCTATAATGCTACAGCAGCAGGTATAGTAAGCAGAATAGTACGTAAAGAAAAAGGGGGATATGAAATAAGCATAGCCGATGCATCGGATGGACACCAAGTGGTTGATATTATACCTCCAGGACCAGAACTTCTTGTTTCAGAGGGTGAATCCATCAAGCTTGATCAGCCATTAACGAGTAATCCCAATGTGGGTGGATTTGGTCAGGGAGATGCAGAAATAGTACTTCAAGATCCATTACGTGTCCAAGGTTTGTTGTTCTTCTTGGCATCTGTTATCCTAGCACAAATCTTTTTGGTTCTCAAAAAGAAACAGTTTGAGAAGGTTCAATTGTCCGAAATGAATTTCTAGATCCACGGATTCATCAAGTTGGTAAAAAGGGCCGAATTATTGTTGATCAATGCAATTATGTATGATCCAAAAAAATATGGAAAGCCCCTTGTCTTGCTTTGTTTATACTGCTTTTCTGCGAGATGCCGGGAATTGCTTGTATCCCATTCCCAGTAATAGTATGTATATTGCGAAGAAGACTACTTGACCCTCCCCCCCTTTTTTTTTTTTCAATCCAAATTGGAGCGGTGTGACGCTTCTTATTGCCGGATTGTAAATGCCATGGAATGCATCAATAGTTTTTTCTATCTAATAGAATCGAATTCTAATAGACAATAGGCGGCATAACATTAAGTAGGAAGAGAATATGCGGCAAGGGATAAATGAAAGAATGATTCTGGGAGGGATTACTTGTCTTCCTAATTTTCGACACAAGAAAAGGAATTTTCCGCCCTTTTCTTGTGTCGAAATAATAATGATTCTTGATCTTGTTCGTCAAAGATTACTGTTTTCTTTTCCAGGTCTATCGGAACCTCTTTCTTTAGATTCATAAGAAGTGGCGGACAAACAAAAAAGGGGGATGGCTTAGTAAACAAATAGAACTTCTTCAACGAACTTATAAAATTTCAAGTAAAAAAAAAAAAAAAAAATTTTAAGATGAGATAATAAATAAGGATTTGGATATGTGCAAAAATCCAAGATTTTCCCCTTTTTACTTGATGAAATTTTATTTTTATAGAATAGAGTAGAGTAAGGTTCAATTAAATTAGTATAGAAATGGTTTGCAGGATGTCTCATCTGTAGAAATCCTGTGTCATCCAAAAAATCAATTGATTCCTTTTTTCTTCTTGTTTCGGAAGGGGCCCTCATACTATGGCGGAACAGATACTATGAATCAATCAAGGGATTCCATTTTTCAAAAACATCATCAGAAACAAAGCATCCTTTTATCATTTCTATGAATCTAATATTATGATTATGTTGACTGGATGAATTTCCAACTTTTTTTATGTTATGGAATAGATCAAACAAAGCCTTACCCGAAGAGTAAGAACTCAATAGGACCTTACCCCTCTTTAGTCTGATTCGGGGGGTAAGGTCCTATTGAGTTCTTACTTTTTCATGTCTACAATCCGGCTCATCCGATTACTATAGGGATGATCCCAATCCGGAATATGAGCCGTAAAAGAAAATACCTATTGAACCGATCACAGGAATACCAGTTACAGTAC